AGTTCCGAATTATTATATTACCTCCTCTCTTTCATTATTATGAAATTCTATTGCCATTAGAATATTGATTGACAGACAATTAATAAAAAGAAAACTCTAATAGAAAATGAAACGGTCGACCCAGACATAGACGGTCGACCCAGGTGGATATACCCTATAAAATATAGGCCGTAGTGAGCGTAGTTCAATGTAGCGAGCGTAGTTCAGTGGTAAAACATCTCCTTGCCAAGGAGAAGATACGGGTTCGATTCCCGTCGCTCGCCAGCTTAATTTAGTAAGGGACTATGATAAAAAATTCAGTCTAGTTTGATAAAAAATTAAGTCTAGTTGACTACTTAAGTAGTTCTATTAAATATTAAATTAATATTAAATTAAGTAGTTGTTAGTCTAGTACTGTACCCCTTCCCATCTTATCCTTCCTTTGCACTCGACTCAAAAAAAGAGTTGGATATAGCCCTCTACTATATCTATACAAATAGAATAGTACATTTATACGGACTGCTAAGTGCGGAGACGGGAATCGAACCCGTGACCTCAAGGTTATGAGCCTCGTGAGCTACCAAACTGCTCTACTCCGCTCTGTAGGGCCTAAAACAGATGGCCGAAAAAGGTTGAATACAAGTATCTACCATGTCTAGACAAACAAATAGAATAGTCTTTTCTACAAAATGGAGCGGGTAGCGGGAATCGAACCCGCATCGTTAGCTTGGAAGGCTAGGGGTTATAGTCGACGTTGGTTGATTATTTTTAACGTCTCTAATTCAAAACCGAACATGAAATTTGGATTTCATTCGGCTCCTTTATGGGTATTCTCACCACATAACATCTATGTCAGCTTTTCTGTCTGAATGGAACCAAAGCTCTCTGCTTTCTAGATGATCCCTATAGAGTAGGAGATATAGGAGATAGAAATTCTCCTAAATATCTATCTAATCTACTTACTTCGTTCCCTAATTTCATTCAAGAGATCCTGAGGAAAAGAGTTGGGTTTCCACCGAGCTGAAACAATATACTGATGGTTCTAGTAAACCAAAACCATCGTTTTTTAGCTATTGGGCTTCCATTTCCTTTTTAAACAAAACAAAAGAAGATTTAGTTACGATTGGAAATAAACTTTTTTGTATCTTCATCCATAGATCTTTTACTCATATTTATTCAATCGGAATACGTAAATGCAAAATTATGCTTCGCGACTCTGTACTCATAATCAAATTTGTATTTTGGATGCAAATTCAAATAGTCTTTGGATAATAATCGCGAGAATGTATATTCTTCCTCAAAATGCTATTGAGAGGAAAAGGATTAAACCCTTTATAAGAACTAAAGTTTTCATCGGAATATGAATATAAAAATACTTAAGGCATCCTTAAGTATATCATTTTAAATTCAGTTATTAATAGAACGAATCACACTTTTACCACTAAACTATACCCGCTACATGTAGATTATGATACCAACGCTACCCTTTGTCAAGGGTAGCCATTCGAGAAGGAGTGAGATGACTTTAAAAAATTCATCATAGACTTCCTCTATCACTTGAGAGAAGCAACAAACAAAGAGTAATAACTTAAAAAGAAAAGCGGATAGGAATCGACAGATTTACCTGATGAAAATTTACATCAGAGGACTCTGATGAGGACTCCTCAAACTCTTCATAAAGAGGATCCGGAAAGTCTCTGGTTAGTGTATCCTCTCCATTTACAAATTTCCTCTCTTCTTTTCCATTCAATTCTAGTTTATTAAATTCTTATTTAAAAGAATCAAAGAAGATGAATAGAACTAAGAACACATAAAAAAGAGCATAGAGGATCAAGACCATTACCAAACGTTCCTCCTAAGAATCATATTGGGTATCTGTTCCCTTCCTTTTCACCCTAGGATCGGAAATCTAAAATCCTCTTTTTTTCTAGTGTTCGGAAACGGAAAACCCTGAACCTGGAGGAGTTAGGTATGTAGCATATGGCTTTTCTTTTTTGTTGGGCAGGCAGTAGTATAAATTTTCTACTCTGCAGTATAAATTCGACTGCCAACTTTTTAGAATAAAATTAACTCCAACATAGTTTGTTCCAAATCCACTAGAATCCTTGTAGAATAGTCAAGTACCCCATTTCCAAGGGGTCCCTGTTGAAAATCGTTTCAACAAATCCGTCCAAAACTTTTTTATTTTTCTTTATTTTATCAAGATTTTGAACCTCGCCATAAATAAACTTCTATATCTCTATATATATAAAAGAAAATCTCTCCATAATATCTCTATATATACATATAATATGTACATGTACATTATGCAGTAGACCCATAATAGTAAATGAAAGTGGCTAATTATTGAATAAAAAGCCCTTTTAACTCAGTGGTAGAGTAATGCCATGGTAAGGCATAAGTCATCGGTTCAAATCCGATAAAGGGCTTTTCACTTAGTGGTAGAGTACTGCTTTGGTAAGACAGAAGTCATCGGTTCGAATCCGAGAAAGTACTTTTCTACTAAATTCATTCATTTTTTTTTTTTTTTTAATGTCTCCTTTTTTTCTTGAATTTTATGACTTAGTTTAGTGCGAGATGCCGACATTTTTGGTCTGAACACTAAACAAAGCACAGAGTTTAAATTGCAAAAAAGAAATGAAATTGGACTGTTTTTCTTGTTAGAGCAATCAAATCAATACCTGTACTGAACTAATCTAGACTCCTTTTTATTAATCTCTAATCTAGACTCCTTTTTATTAATCTATTCTTATTCTATACCCTTTAAACGAATTTCCTTAAAAAGTAGGGAATGATCCGTGAATTAACCTAACCCTCAACTAAAAATAAAAAAAAATCCTATGAAAGCATAACAGAAAAGTAGTAAAGACTCTTTCCTTTGATCTAGTTATACTCTTCGAGTATATTGACAATTCCAAAAAACTGCTCATACTATCATTATAGTATAATGACGAGTGGTTGTATATGGCGCTATCGTCTAGTGATTGATGCCCCTATCGTCTAGTGGTTCAGGACATCTCTCTTTCAAGGAGGCAGCGGGGATTCGACTTCCCCTGGGGGTAGGGAGTATTATAAAAAGAGGTTAATCATAGATTATCAAAAAGCCTAGAAAAAATTCTTCCTGGGTCGATGCCCGAGCGGTTAATGGGGACGGACTGTAAATTCGTTGACGATATGTCTACGCTGGTTCAAATCCAGCTCGGCCCAAAAATCTAGGGCTTCGTGAATATGAACTAAATCCATTATTTTGTATGGAAGAAAAAAAGGATTTAGTTCATAGAAATAAAGGATAAAGAGAAATGGGGAAATTGATTTCTAATCCATATCTCTCTGATTTTTTTTCTTACAAAGAAAAGATTTTTTCTTATGGAAAGGCGGATTATCATTTATTTTTAGGGATAAAAGCGACATGCTAGTTATGCCACTCTCACTATACCCACATAGGATATGTGGGTATGTAGTATATGATTCGTCTATTTCTTAGAGCACGACAGACGAATCGAATCTTCTTATGGTTCTATTTAAGAATAGATATGCCATACACCCCGCAGGGATTGTAGTTCAATTGGTCAGAGCACCGCCCTGTCAAGGCGGAAGCTGCGGGTTCGAGCCCCGTCAGTCCCGAACTAGGGTTCAATGAATGGACAAATTCATCTTTCCTTTTTTTCATGGAAATTTTTGATGAAAAAAGGGGGGGCCGGAGGCAACATCAAATATCTATGAGGTACCCTTACTTCACTTTTTTTATTTTGCATTTCTTTTTTTTTTTCGCATTTCTCAGTAAAAAGAAAACAGTATAGGAATTTTTTTTCACTACTTCTGGTTGATAAGGAAAGGCGTATATATCATACGTGGATTAGTATAATTTAGGATATTACTCTATTTTTATGATGATACCGTCCTCATCTTAACTTCCTATTCGACTCTTAATGAATTTCATCTAATTAGTTCCTTTTTGGGGGTTAAACCACACCCCTTCCATTTTCTAGTTCCAACTTTGTTTGTGTATGTTCAATGAATAATTAGAAAGAATCTACCTCATTCTCACTCCATTTACCGACTCCTTTTTTTATGGATCCGCTCTCATCTTTAGACCCCAAAAAGCGGATATTGATAGTAACCTAATAAAATAAAAACCAAGCAAACGCTCTTTTTCCTAAATTAAAATTCAATATTTGATCTTTTTTATTTAAGATCCCCTTTTCTCCATCTCATTTCTACTTCTACTGCTTATTTGGATGTCTATGTGACCCATAGAAAGTAGGTCATATAATACATACATACATACAACTATGTATGTATGTATAACTATAAGAAAAAGGAAGGGAAATTGGATAAGATAAGAAAGATTTTGGGTTATACATATAGAAAAGCAAAAGTAGAAAAGAATGGAAAAAGAGAATAGAGGGGGTTTAAAATCCAACAAAAAACGGATTTAGGTCTTAGTATGGATAAGGGATCTTCCTATGTTATATTATTCCACTATCAACCATGAATTGATTTGATAGATCCAATATTCATAATATTGAATTGATTCAGTATTATCAGAATGCAAGTCCTCCCCTTAAATTTACAGGATACCCCTTTTTCCTCTCTATGGGATTACATCCCGAGTTATTGTGAAAAAAAAAATAAAGAGGTTATGGAAGTCAATATTCTCGCATTTATTGCTACTGCATTGTTCATTCTAGTTCCTACTGCCTTTTTACTTATTATTTATGTAAAAACAGCCAGCCAAAATGATTAATTGGAATTCCAATTAATCATTGAAGAAATGAAAAAGGGATTAAAGAAAAAAAAAATCCAAGTCTTAAATGAAAGGATCCGGTTGGAATCTAAAGTGTGGTAGAAAGAACTACCACACTTTAGATTCTTTCTATTATATTATCTTGAATCTACATAGAATCGATTAGTAGATTGAAATAGTAGTCTAATTCAACTTCTTTTTTCACTGCATCCACTTAATTTCAATCAAGTCAAAATCAAAAAAATCGAAGACAATTCTTCATTGAAAGAATCCGTGGAGGGGGAGAAAAATAATACGAGAATAGACTATAGTAAAAGAAAAAAAGTAAAAGTAAAAAACCTATGAATCTTTCATGCTTAAAAATGGCGCGAGATGCTTCAATCGAGATCCTTCAAAAAAAAAAGAACATAAAAAATTTTCTAAGAATAAGAAAATAGTATAAATGGAAAATGTGCGATATGTTGTGAATAGCTTCGTGTAAGAAAGTTTAATTTTCTTATGTATAGAACTTTCTTTTTACTCGCCACTTCTAGTAGAATAGAAATTCTGAATTATTATAATCGCCCTTTCTATTCTATTATACTGGAATAGAACATAGTAGAATAGAACGACTCTTTCTTACTTTCTTAAAAGAGTTTCTTACAAGAGTGAAACAAAACTAAAGAAAGAGATAATAAATAAAGTTTGGCAAACTTATTAATGCAAAACGATCAATTAAAGAAAAGAGTTGATACTACAATTCGACTACTCAATCAATTGGTAGTATCCCTAGAGTCCACTCCTCCCCCATACTACTAGCGAAAGAGAAAATGTAAAGACTACCATTAAAGCAGCCCAAGCGAGACTTACTATATCCATGTAAATTATGTCTCCTATTTCTATGAAGGAATTCTTCTACTATTGATCAATAATCATAGTGGAATCAAGGGTACAGAGTCAAAAGGCCATTCTGCCCTAAGACTATGGATGAATCCGTTAAAGGAATTTACTCCTAACAAATTCTTATATGATTTCTGGTAGAATTGGAGAGCATTAAGTATAAATATGATACATAGCCCTTTCCTTAAAAAAGAATAGGGGATGTCCTGAATAGAAGACGCGGGAATAGAAAGATTTTTTCTTCCGTTTGTTACCTTTTTTATAAGCAAAGGGCATAAGAATATACCATAAAATTAGGATAGATAAATATTTATTGGATACCTACCTTACCCATGTTTATTTTTGACCTAAACCCTACTGCCCCGCTTTCTATCTTTCTATGAAAGAGTGAGGAGGCCCTATCCACAACCCCGAAATTGATTTTTGATCCGCCTATTCAATATAATTCTCGACAGAATCAGTAACCTTTACTTTAGTGTATGTAGGTAGCATAAGATGTATGAAGTGTATGTAGTAAGATGTACCATAAATAAAATGTATGATAATTAGGAAGTCTTGATATTTCTTCGCGAAGTCCCTTCTTCTATCTTAGATTGAAAAAAGACTGCTCCTTAGGGACCTTTGGATACGAGGATTTCTGACATCTTAGTCTCGTAGTTTGAAATTCCCGAATCGAATCAATTTAAATTAATAAAAGAATAAGGAAACGCTACCTCATCTCTATTGGTAGTGGTAGCCGTTTGGGCCACTGCCGACAAAACAAACCCTAGTTTGAGGATAGAACTATGGTATGGATTCTCAAAATCTAGTATCGCCAAACCTATTTACTCTCGTGCCCCAACTTATAAAGGTAGGAATTTGTAGGGTTTGATCAGTACTATAATCCTAAAATCCTAAGTATTTTATTGATCAGGCGGCACCCAGATTTGAACTGGGGGTAAAGGATTTGCAGTCCCCTGCCTTACCACTTGGCCATGCCGCCAAAAAATCCGATCTAAAATCGAGAAAAGAACAAGTATTCATCCACATTTTTTTACTAATAACCCCCCTTTTTTTCTTTTATCTTGAATCTAATTCTACTTAATTTTTTCTAATCTTTTTCAAAAAAAGGATTTCTGCTTTTTTGGATCCTATTTCGCTTATTCTCCTCGATGGATTCTACCTTAAAACACACATTACTAACACTAGAAAACTTCCCTTTTCTTTCTATTCTATTGAGATGACAAAGGAGAAAAAGTGGATTTCCAGTCACAGGCTGCAAAATTCAGAACAAATTAGAACCATTAACTATAATTTAATTTTTCTTTATTTTTTGAATTGCAGTAGTGAACGACTCTTAAATCGGTATCCCCCCATTATTTTTAATGGCATAATAAAATAGAATAAATGTTTCCCTAATCTGTATATAGGGAAACTTCAGGTCCGAACAGCATTATTATCTATGGATCCCCCTTATGTACATATCCCTATGGGGAATCGTGCTTTCATTTTTCATTACATTAAATATCTTGAATAAAAAAAAAGAGGGAATTTGCTCTGATATAGATTATGGCTTGGCCTTCTTGGCCCACCTAAGTGCAATTACGATAAAAGAAAGGATATGTAGATAGGTGGATAACTAGATTGGCATTAAAAAATGAAGTATTTACTTTATTTTAATTTTAGGATTCTACAACGAAATCCTTTATTTTCTAGCAATTCTCTACTACGAAACAAAAAAGAACCTTCAAATTCTTTTTGAAAATGAAACTAAGCGTGCTATTCTAAATCGAACTAAAGTCAAACTTTCTAGTGCTTATAAATTATTATGGCTTTATCCCTTTCATAGAAAGGAGATAAAACGAGAAATCTTTGCTATCCAATCTTTTTAGAATATCATAAAGTTTAAGTGTTCGAATTTTCGTCGAAATCGTCTCTATTCATATGTATGAAATACATATATGAAATACATATGTGGAGTTCCCTAGAATTTCATGTGATTCAGTAAACAGAATATGGATTCCATGATTGCTAGATTGATCCGTAGGGATTGATGAAGAGTGAGCTGATAATGGAATTTTTCTTCGATAAATAAGAAACTTAAGATTAAAATGCTCCGGAATGGAAATGAGGGAATGTCCACAATACCCGGGTTTAGTCAGATCCAATTCGAGGGATTTTGTAGATTCATTAATCAAGGCTTGGCAGAAGAACTTGAGAAGTTTGCAACAATTAAAGATCCAGATCACGAAATTGCATTTCAATTATTTGCGAAAGGATATCAATTGCTAGAACCCTCGATAAAAGAAAGGGATGCTGTGTATGAATCACTCACCTATTCTTCCGAATTATATGTATCTGCGAGATTAATTTTTGGTTTCGATGTGCAAAAGCAAACCATTTCTATTGGAAACATTCCTATAATGAATTCCTTAGGAACCTTTATAATAAATGGAATATACCGAATTGTGATCAATCAAATATTGCTAAGTCCTGGTATTTACTACCGCTCGGAATTAGACCATAAGGGAATTTCTATATACACCGGGACTATAATATCAGATTGGGGAGGAAGGTCGGAATTAGCAATTGATAAAAAAGAAAGGATATGGGCCCGCGTGAGTAGAAAACAAAAGATATCTATTTTAGTTCTATCATCAGCTATGGGTTCAAATCTAAGAGAAATTTTAGATAATGTTTCCTACCCCGAAATCTTCTTGTCTTTCCCGAATGCTAAGGAGAAGAAGAGGATTGAGTCAAAAGAAAAAGCTATTTTGGAGTTTTATCAACAATTTGCTTGTGTAGGTGGGGACCTGGTATTTTCGGAATCCTTATGCGAGGAATTACAAAAGAAATTTTTTCAACAAAAATGTGAATTAGGAAGAGTTGGTCGACGAAATATGAATCGGAGACTGAATCTTGATATCCCTCAGAACAATACATTCTTGTTACCACGAGATGTATTGGCCGCTACGGATCATTTGATTGGAATGAAATTTGGAACGGGTATACTTGGCGATGATGATATGAATCACTTGAAAAATAAACGTATTCGTTCGGTTGCGGATCTGTTACAAGATCAATTCGGACTGGCTCTTGGCCGTTTACAACATGCGGTTCAAAAAACTATCCGTAGAGTATTCATACGTCAATCGAAACCGACTCCACAAACTTTGGTAACTCCAACTTCAACTTCGATTTTATTAATAACTACTTATGAGACCTTTTTTGGCACATACCCCTTATCTCAAGTTTTTGATCAAACCAATCCATTGACACAAACGGTTCATGGGCGAAAAGTGAGTTGTTTGGGTCCTGGAGGATTGACGGGGAGAACTGCAAGTTTTCGGAGCCGAGATATTCATCCGAGTCACTATGGGCGTATTTGTCCAATTGACACGTCCGAAGGAATCAATGTTGGACTTACTGGATCGTTAGCTATTCATGCGAGAATTGATCACTGGTGGGGATCTATAGAGAGTCCGTTTTATGAAATATCTGAGAAAGCAAAAGAAAAAAAAGAGAGACAGGTGGTTTATTTATCACCAAATAGAGATGAATATTATATGATAGCAGCAGGAAATTCTTTATCCTTGAATCAGGGTATTCAGGAAGAACAGGTTGTTCCAGCTAGATACCGTCAAGAATTCCTGACTATTGCATGGGAACAGATTCATGTTAGAAGTATTTTCCCTTTCCAATATTTTTCTATTGGAGGTTCTCTCATTCCTTTTATTGAGCATAATGATGCGAATCGGGCTTTAATGAGTTCTAATATGCAGCGCCAAGCAGTTCCACTTTCTCGGTCCGAGAAGTGCATTGTTGGAACTGGATTGGAACACCAAACTGCTCTAGATTCCAGGGTTTCCGTTATAGCCGAACGCGAGGGAAAGATCATTTCTAGTGATAGTCATAAGATCCTTTTATCAAGTAGTGGGAAGACTATAAGTATTCCTTTAGTTGCCCATCGGCGCTCTAACAAAAATACTTGTATGCACCAAAAACCTCGGGTTCCGCGGGGTAAATCCATTAAAAAAGGGCAAATTTTAGCGGAGGGAGCAGCTACAGTTGGCGGGGAACTTGCTTTAGGAAAAAACATTTTGGTAGCTTATATGCCCTGGGAGGGTTACAATTTTGAAGACGCCGTACTAATTAGCGAACGTTTGGTATATGAGGATATTTATACTTCTTTTCACATCCGAAAATATGAAATTAAGACGGATACGACAAGCCAAGGCTCCGCTGAAAAAATCACTAAAGAAATACCACATCTAGAAGAACATTTACTCCGCAATTTGGACAGAAATGGAGTTGTGAAGTTGGGATCCTGGGTAGAAACTGGCGATATTTTAGTAGGTAAATTAACGCCTCAGATAGCGAGCGAATCGTCGTATATAGCGGAAGCTGGATTATTACGGGCTATTTTTGGTCTTGAGGTATCTACTTCAAAAGAAACTTCTCTCAAACTACCTATAGGTGGAAGAGGGCGCGTTATCGATGTGAAATGGATCCAGAGGGACCCCCTTGACATAATGGTTCGTGTATATATTTTACAGAAACGAGAAATCAAAGTTGGGGATAAAGTAGCCGGAAGACACGGGAATAAGGGGATCATTTCCAAAATTTTGCCTAGGCAAGATATGCCCTATTTGCAAGATGGCACACCTGTTGATATGGTCTTCAATCCCTTAGGAGTACCCTCACGAATGAATGTGGGACAAATATTTGAAAGCTCGCTCGGATTAGCAGGGGATCTGCTAAAGAAACATTATAGAATAGCACCCTTTGATGAGAGATATGAGCAAGAGGCTTCAAGAAAACTTGTGTTTTCGGAATTATATGAAGCCAGTAAACAAACAAAAAATCCATGGGTATTTGAACCCGAGTACCCGGGAAAAAGCAGAATATTTGATGGAAGAACAGGAGATCCCTTCGAACAGCCTGTTCTAATAGGGAAGTCCTATATCTTAAAATTAATTCATCAAGTTGATGAGAAAATTCATGGACGTTCTACTGGGCCCTACTCACTTGTTACTCAACAACCCGTTAGAGGAAGAGCCAAGCAAGGGGGACAACGAGTAGGAGAAATGGAAGTTTGGGCTTTAGAAGGATTTGGTGTTGCTCATATTTTACAAGAGATACTTACTTATAAATCTGATCATCTTATAGCTCGCCAAGAAATACTTAATGCTACGATCTGGGGAAAAAGAGTGCCTAATCATGAGGATCCTCCAGAATCTTTTCGAGTGCTCGTTCGAGAACTACGATCTTTGGCTCTAGAACTGAACCATTTCCTTGTATCTGAGAAGAACTTCCAGGTTAATAGGGAGGATGTTTGATCGGAATAAATATAAATTCTTTTCTTATTTCTATTTTATGATTGACCAATATAAACATAAACAACTTCAAATTGGACTCGTTTCCCCTCAACAAATAAAGGCTTGGGCTAAAAAAATCCTACCTAATGGGGAAGTCGTTGGCGAAGTCACAAGGCCCTCCACTTTTCATTATAAAACCGATAAACCAGAAAAAGATGGATTGTTTTGCGAAAGAATCTTTGGACCCATAAAAAGCGGAATTTGTGCTTGTGGAAATTCTCGAGCGAGCGTAGCTGAAAACGAAGACGAAAGATTTTGCCAAAAATGCGGGGTAGAATTTGTTGATTCTCGGATACGAAGATATCAAATGGGCTACATAAAACTGGCATGTCCAGTGACTCATGTGTGGTATTTGAAAGGTCTTCCTAGTTATATCGCGAATCTTTTAGATAAACCCCTTAAGAAATTGGAGGGCCTAGTATATGGTGATTTCTCTTTTGCTAGGCCCAGCGCTAAAAAACCTACTTTCTTACGATTACGGGGTTTATTCGAAGATGAAATTTCATCCTGTAACCACAGTATTTCTCCCTTTTTTTCTACCCCAGGCTTTGCAACATTTCGAAATCGGGAAATTGCGACAGGAGCCGGTGCTATTAGAGAACAATTAGCGGATTTGGATTTGCGAATTATTATAGAGAATTCCTTGGTTGAATGGAAGGAATTAGAAGACGAGGGGTATAGTGGAGATGAATGGGAAGATAGAAAAAGACGAATAAGAAAAGTTTTTTTGATTAGACGCATGCAATTGGCGAAACATTTTATTCAAACAAATGTAGAACCAGAATGGATGGTTTTGTGCTTATTACCGGTTCTTCCTCCCGAATTGAGACCCATTGTTTATAGGTCTGGGGATAAAGTAGTGACTTCGGATATTAATGAACTTTATAAGAGAGTTATCCGTCGGAACAACAACCTTGCCTATCTATTAAAAAGAAGTGAATTAGCACCAGCGGATTTGGTAATGTGCCAGGAAAAATTGGTACAAGAAGCCGTGGATACACTTCTTGATAGTGGGTCCCGCGGGCAACCAACAAGGGATGGTCATAATAAAGTATACAAATCACTTTCAGATGTAATTGAGGGTAAAGAGGGGAGGTTTCGCGAGACTCTGCTTGGGAAACGGGTCGATTACTCGGGGCGTTCTGTCATTGTTGTGGGTCCTTCGCTTTCATTACACCAATGTGGATTACCTCTAGAGATAGCAATAAAGCTTTTTCAGCTATTTGTAATTCGCGATTTAATCACGAAACGTGCTACTTCTAATGTCAGGATTGCTAAAAGGAAAATTTGGGAAAAGGAACCCATTGTATGGGAAATACTTCAAGAAGTTATGCGGGGACATCCTGTACTGTTGAACAGAGCACCTACCCTGCATAGATTAGGCATACAGGCCTTCCAACCCACTTTAGTAGAGGGGCGTACTATTTGTTTACATCCATTAGTGTGTAAGGGTTTCAATGCAGACTTTGATGGGGATCAAATGGCTGTTCATCTACCTTTATCCTTGGAAGCTCAGGCAGAAGCCCGTTTACTTATGTTTTCTCATATGAATCTCCTGTCTCCCGCTATTGGAGATCCTATTTGCGTGCCAACTCAAGACATGCTTATCGGACTTTATGTATTAACGATTGGAAACCGTCGAGGTATTTGTGCAAATAGATATAATAGTTGCGGAAACTCTCCAAATAAAAAAGTCAATTACAATAATAACAATTATTATAAGTATACGAAAGATAAAGAACCCCATTTTTCTAGTTCCTATGATGCACTGGGAGCTTATAGACAGAAACGAATCGGTTTAAACAGTCCCTTGTGGCTCCGATGGAAACTAGATCAACGCATCGTTGGGTCAAGAGAAGTTCCGATTGAAGTTCAATATGAATCTTTTGGGACTTATCATGAGATTTATGCCCACTATCTAGTAGTGGGAAATAGAAAAAAAGAAATCAGTTCTATATACATTCGAACCACTCTTGGTCATATTTCTTTTTATAGAGAAATAGAGGAAGCCATACAAGGATTTAGTCGGGCCTATTCATACACTATCTAAACAAGGAAGTTAGATTCGGCGATGCCCCTTTCGGGGGGCATTCCGATTTCGCTAGTACCATCTTTTTGCCGCGCAAATCCAGATTGAGATTGAGGAAATGGAGTAAATTTAAATTTAGTTTTCGAATCACTGACTCAGGCCCATTGTCGAATCCTACTCAGCAATTGTCGAATCCTACTCAGCCAAAAAAGGGGGTACTTATGTATGGCGGAACGGGCCAACTTGGTCTTTCATAATAAAGAGATAGACGGAACTGCTATGAAACGACTTATTAGCAGATTAATAGATCATTTCGGAATGGGATATACATCCCATATACTGGATCAAATAAAGACTCTGGGCTTCCATCAAGCCACTACTACATCGATTTCTTTAGGAATCGAAGATCTTTTAACAATACCCTCTAAAGGATGGTTAGTCCAAGACGCGGAACAACAGAGTTTTCTTTTGGAGAAACACTATTATTATGGGGCTGTACACGCGGTAGAAAAATTACGCCAATCCGTTGAGATATGGTATGCTACAAGTGAATATTTGAAACAAGAAATGAATTCGAATTTTCGAATAACGGATCCTTCTAATCCAGTCTATCTAATGTCTTTTTCAGGAGCCAGAGGAAATGCATCTCAGGTACACCAATTAGTAGGTATGAGAGGATTAATGGCGGATCCTCAAGGACAAATGATTGATTTACCTATTCAAAGCAATTTACGCGAGGGACTTTCTTTGACAGAATATATAATTTCCTGCTACGGAGCCCGAAAAGGGGTTGTAGATACTGCTGTACGAACAGCGGATGCTGGCTATCTTACACGTAGACTTGTTGAAGTAGTTCAACATATTATTGTGCGTAGAAGAGATTGTGGTACTATCCGAGGTATTTCTGTGAGTCCTCAAAATGGGATGACGGAAAAACTTTTTGTTCAAACACTAATTGGTCGTGTATTAGCAGACGATATATATATTGGTTCACGATGCATTGCTGCTCGAAATCAAGATATTGGAATTGGATTAGTCAATCGATTCATAACTGCCTTTCGAGCACAACCGTTTCGAACACAACCAATATATATTAGAACCCCCTTTACTTGCCGGAGCACATCTTGGATCTGTCAATTATGTTATGGGCGGAGTCCCACTCATGGGGATCTGGTCGAATTGGGGGAAGCTGTAGGTATTATTGCAGGTCAATCAATTGGGGAGCCAGGGACTCAACTAACATTAAGAACTTTTCATACTGGTGGAGTATTCACAGGGGGTACTGCCGACCTTGTACGATCCCCCTCGAATGGAAAAATCCAATTCAATGAGGATTTGGTTCACCCCACACGTACCCGTCATGGGCAACCTGCTTTTCTATGCTATATAGACTTGCATGTAACTATTCAGAGTCAGGATATTCTACATAGTGTGAATATTCCGTTAAAAAGCTTGATTCTAGTGCAAAATGATCAATATGTAGAATCCGAACAAGTAATTGCGGAGATTCGTGCCGGAACGTCCACTTTGCATTTTAAAGAAAAGATACAAAAGCATATTTATTCCGAATCAGACGGGGAAATGCACTGGAGTACTGATGTTTACCATGCGCCCGAATATCAATATGGTAATCTTCGTCGATTACCAAAAACAAGCCATTTATGGATATTGTCAGTAAGTATGTGCAGATCCAGTATAGCATCTTTTTCGCTCCACAAGGATCAAGATCAAATGAATACTTATTCTTTTTCTGTTCATGGAAGATATATCTTTGACCTATCAATGGCTAATGATCAAGTAAGCCATAGACTCTTGGATACTTTTGGTAAAAAAGATAGGGAAATTCTTGATTATTTAACGCCAGATCGAATCGTGTCCAACGGTCATTGGAATTTTGTCTATCCTTCTATTCTTCAAGATAATTCGGATTTGTTGGCGAAAAAGCGAAGAAATAGGTTCGTCGTTCCATTACAATATCATCAAGAACAAGAGAAAGAGCTAATATCCTGTTTGGGTATTTCAATTGAAATACCCTTTATGGGTGTTTTACGTAGAAATACTATTTTTGCTTATTTTGACGATCCACGATACAGAAAAGATAAAAGGGGTTCAGGAATTGTTAAATTTAGATATAGGACCCGAGAGGAAGAGTATAGGACTCGAGAGGAAGACTCAGAGGACGAATATGAGAGCCCAGAGAACGAATATAGGACCCGAGAAGGAGAGGGTGAATACGAAATCCTAGAAGACGAATATAGGACTCTGGAGGACGAATATGAAACCCTAGAAGATGAATATGGGATCCTAGAGGACGAATATAGGACTCTAGAGAAAGACTCAGAGGAAGAATACGGGAGCCCGGAGAACGAATATAAGACCCGAGAAGGAGAGGGCGAATATGAAATCCTAGAAGACGAATATAGGACTCTGGAGGAAGACTCAGAAGAAGATTATGGGAGCTCTGAAGATGGCTCAGAGAAGGAATATGGGACTTTAGAAGAAGACTCAGAGGAAGACTCAGAAGACGAATATGGGAGCCTGGAGGAAGATTCCATCTTAAAAAAAGAGGGTTTTATTGAGCATCGAGGAACAAAAGAATTTAGTCTAAAATACCAAAAAGAAGTAGATCGTTTTTTTTTCATTCTTCAAGAACTGCATATCTTGCCGAGATCCTCATCCCTAAAGGTACTTGACAATAGTATTATTGGAGTCGATACACAACTCACAAAAAATACAAGAAGTCGACTAGGTGGATTGGTCCGAGTGAAGAGAAAAAAAAGCCATACAGAACTCAAAATCTTTTCCGGAGATATTTATTTTCCTGAAGAGGCGGATAAGATATTAGGTGGCAGTTTGATACCACCAGAAAGAGAAAAAAAAGATTCTAAGGAATCAAAAAAAAGGAAAAATTGGGTTTATGTTCAACGGAAAAAAATTCTCAAAAGCAAGGAAAAGTATTTTGTTTCGGTTCGACCTGCAGTCGCATATCAAATGGACGAAGGGAGAAATTTAGCAACACTTTTCCCGCGGGATCTCCTGCAAGAAGAGGATAATCTCCAACTTCGACTTATCCATTTTATTTCTCATGAAAATAGCAAGTTAACTCAAAGAATTTATCACACGAATAGTCAATTCGTTCGAACTTGCTTAGTAGTGAATTGGGAACAAGAAGAAAAAGAGGGGGCTCGTGCTTCTCTTGTTGAGGTAAGAACAAATGATCTGATTCGCGATTTCCTAAGAATTGAGTTAGTCAAGTCTACTACTTCGTATACACGAAGAAGGTATGATAGGACAAGTGTAGGACTTATTCCCAATAATAGGTTAGATCGCAACAATACCAATTCCTTTTATTCCAAGGCGAAGATTCCATCACTTAGCCAACATCAAGAAGCTATTGGCACCCTGTTGAATCGAAATAAAGAATATCCATCTTTGATGATTTTGTCGGCATCCAACTGTTCTCGAATTGGTTTATTCAAGAATTCGAAATATCCCAATGCGGTAAAAGAATCGAATCCTAGAATTCCTATTCGAGATATTTTTGGGCTCTTAGGCGCTATTGTACCTAGTATATCCAATTTTTCTTCATCTTACTATTTATTAACACATAATCAGATCTTGTTAAAAAAATACTTGTTCCTTGACAATTTGAAACAAACCTTCCAAGTACTTCAAGGGCTTAAATACTCTTTAATAGACGAAAAAAAAAGGATTTCGAATTTCGACAGTAACATCATGTTGGAGCCATTCCATTTGAATTGGCACTTTCTCCATCATGACTCGTGGGAAGAGACATCGGCAATAATTCACCTTGGACAATTTATTTGTGAAAATGTATGTCTATTTAAATCGCACATAAAAAAATCAGGCCAAATTTTCATTGTTAATATGGACTCCTTTGTTCTAAGAGCAGCTAAGCCTTATTTGGCCACTATAGGAGCAACTGTTCATGGTCATTATGGAAAAATCCTTTACAAAGGAGATAGGTTAGTTACGTTTATATATGAAAAATCGAGATCTAGTGATATAACGCAAGGTCTTCCAAAAGTAGAACAAATCTTCGAAGCGCGTTCAATTGATTCACTATCACCGAATCTCGAAAGGAGAATTGAGGATTGGAATGAACGTATACCAAGAATTCTTGGGGTTCCCTGGGGATTCTTGATTGGAGCTGAGCTAACCATAGCCCAAAGTCGTATCTCTTTGGTTAATAAGATACAAAAGGTTTATCGATCCCAAGGGGTACAGATCCATAATAGACATATAGAGATTATTATACGCCAAGTAACATCAAAAGTAAGGGTTTCCGAAGATGGAATGTCTAACGTTTTTTTACCTGGGGAATTAATAGGACTATTGCGAGCGGAACGAGCAGGGCGGGCTTTAGATGAATCGATCTATTATCGGGCAATCCTATTGGGAATAACAAGGGCTTCCCTGAATACCCAAAGTTTCATATCTGAAGCAAGTTTTCAAGAAACTACTCGAGTTTTAGCAAAAGCTGCCCTACGAGGTCGTATTGATTGGTTGAAAGGCCTGAAAGAAAACGTAGTTCTGGGGGGGATTATACCTGTTGGTACCGGATTCCAAAAATTTGTGCATCGTTCCCCACAAGACAAGAACCCTTATTTCGAAATTCAAAAAAAAAATCTATTCGCGTCGGAAATGAGAGATATTTTGTTTCTCCATACGAAATTAGTTTCTTCTGATTCTGACGTAACAAACAATTTCTATGAAACATCAGAAGCCCTGTTTACCCCTATTTATACGATTTAAGTATACATAAAGCTTTTTTTTACTTGAATTTAAACTATACTTTTGACCTTAGAATGCTAACAGGTCTGATTTTATATTTTGTATTTTAATTAATAAGTAAAAGAAGTCAGTTAATTCATTAAGGCTGTGTTTATACGGTGTATCAATGGTCAATTCTGAGTAGAAGGTTCCATCGGAACAATTATTATTTATTTCAAGCTATTTCGGCTCTTTCTTAATCTTCAAAAAGAAATTAATTCCGTAATGGTAAGACGAAAAAAAGAAAAAAAAAGGAAGTGTGGAAAAAATGACAAGAAGATATTGGAACATCAATTTGAAAGAGATGATAGAAGCGGGAGTTCATTTTGGTCATGGTATTAAGAAATGGAATCCTAAAATGGCCCCTTACATCTCGGCAAAGCGTAAAGGTACTCATATTACAAATCTCGCTAGAACAGCTCGTTTTTTATCAGAAGCTTGTGATTTAGTTTTTGATGCAGCAAGTCAGGGAAAAAGCTTCTTAATTGTTGGTACCAAAAAAAGAGCAGCGGATTTAGTAGCATCAGCTGCAATAAGATCTCGTTGTCATTATGTTAATAAAAAGTGGTTCAGTGGTATGTTAACGAATTGGGCGATTACCAAAACTAGACTTTCTCAATTTAGAGACTTAAGAGCAGAAGAAAAAATGGGAAAATTCCACCATCTCCCAAAAAGAGATGCGGCAATCTTAAAGAGAAAATTATCTACCTTGCAAAGATATCTCGGCGGGATCAAATATATGACGAGGTTGCCTGACATTGTGATCGTCCTTGATCAGCAAAAAGAGTATATCGCCCTTCGGGAATGTGCCATTTTGGGGATTCCTACTATTTCTTTAGTCGATACAAATTGTGACCCGGATCTCGCGAATATATCGATTCCTGCCAACGATGACACTATGACTTCAATTCGATTAATTCTTAACAAATTAGTATTTGCAATTTCTGAGGGCCGTTCTCTCTATATAAGAAATCGTTGATTAAGAAGAATAGTGAATTCTTAAGCAACTGCGTAGATTTATAGGATCAGTTACTATTCTTTTTTGTTTTGCATAGATAAAAGAAGGGGAATATTGATATATATTAGAGGGTATTGATATATATTATGATCTGATGTGATTTCTTGGTATCCTAAATATAAGATTAATACTTCAAGTTGCTGAGTTGAGAAAGAGATGCTTGAATCAAAAGAATTCCTTTTTTGAAGTTCAATTTTTATCAGAGGACAATATGAATATTACACCATGTTCCATTAAAACACTCAAGGGGTTATATGATATATCGGGTGTAGAAGTAGGCCAACACTTCTATTGGCAAATAGGAGGTTTTCAAATTCATGCCCAAGTACTCATCACTTCTTGGGTCGTAATTACTATTTTGCTAGGTTCAGTTATCATAGCTGTTCGGAATCCACAAACCATCCCGACCGACGGTCAGAATTTCTTCGAATATGTCCTTGAGTTTATTCGAGACTTGAGCAAAACTCAGATTGGAGAAGAATATGGTCCCTGGGTTCCCTTTATTGGAACTATGTTCCTTTTTATTTTTGTTTCGAATTGGTCGGGTGCTCTTTTACCTTGGAAAATTATAGAGTTACCCCATGGGGAATTAGCAGCGCCCACGAATGATATAAATACTACTGTTGCTTTAGCTTTACTAACATCAGCGGCATATTTTTATGCGGGTCTTAGCAAAAAAGGATTGAGTTATTTCGAGAAATATATTAAACCAACCCCAATCCTTTTACCAATTAACATCCTAGAAGATTTCACAAAACCATTATCGCTTAGTTTTCGACTTTTCGGAAATATATTGGCGGATGAATTAGTCGTTGTTGTTCTTGTTTCTTTAGTCCCTTTAGTAGTCCCTATACCGGTCATGTTTCTTGGATTGTTTACAAGCGGTATTCAAGCTCTTATTTTTGCAACGTTAGCCGCAGCTTATATAGGTGAATCCATGGAAGGTCATCATTGAATTGACTAGTTTTCGAAATAGTCTTTTTTTTTAGCTTAGCCCAATTCATGCATGATTCCGGATAATCCTCTTCTCTTAGTTGGAAAACTAAATAGTTCGAAATGCGTATGAATATACAACCTAGAGTTGTAGGGGAGATAATAGACTATATTACGGAAGAGGTAAAGTATATATGCATTCAGGGGGGCGGAGTCAGGTTAGATCAATATCCTTAATGCCTATAAGACAGTCATCCTTTGTGCGGCTTTCTAAGGAATGATTTTCGAATCGGATTCAATAGAAAATGAGAAAATACGCAAACAAAATAGAAGAAACAAATATATATGGGATTTTTTTATTTCTAAGTTAGATTCATTATCTAATCCGATATATAGAATTCCCTTCTATATGGAACTGGATCCCATATCTAGTTCTATGCAGCATATTGTTATCAATTGTATATCTTGATTTGATTCCTATTGGATTTGGATTAGTTCGATTCCAATAGGGGCTCTTCCTGTATTTCGTCTTTTATTATGTTAGATGAAGGGGAAAAATGGGGACTCAAGGATATCGAAGAGTAAAAAAAAGGATGGAATGAAAGAGTGATTGGTTGAAAAGAAAGAGAAATAGAATAATGAGAATCATATGGATTTACACAAACCTCTAATGATTAGAAACAAAAAACGAGATCTCGAAGTAATTTGGACGATTTCGATTATCATTTATTTGTACTTATTTAGTTACTTCTACCCAATAGAGTTTAGAAGTTAGAAGTAATAATTTCTTGGTTGATTGTATCCTTAACCATTTCTATTTTTTGACACGAGGAACTCACCATGAATCCACTAATTGCTGCTGCTTCCGTTATTGCTGCTGGATTGGCTGTAGGGCTTGCTTCTATTGGGCCCGGAGTTGGTCAAGGTACTGCTGCAGGACAAGCTGTAGAAGGTATTGCGAGACAGCCAGAAGCAGAAGGTAAAATACGAGGTACTTTATTGCTTAGTCTAGCTTTTATGGAAGCTTTAACAATTTATGGACTGGTTGTGGCACTAGCGCTTTTATTTGCGAACCCTTTTGTTTAATCCTAAAAAAGAAAATGAGTCTTTTATATTAGATACTTTTTCTTTTTTTAGTACATTTTAGTACATTGGCATTTGCTTCTGTAATTCCAAGTATATCAATACTTTACTCCTATTTATTATATTATTCCAGGAATTTAGTATTTATCGGGACAGACAATCCCCCAGGAACCCCAGGAAGGGCTGCTTTGAGCATAATCAATTTAGAGGATATGCTCACCCTCTTCCTTCCCGTTCTTAGTTTAGGACAGTGGAAAGTCTTTTTCCTTTTATTTTAGGAATTTTGGGAACATTTCATTTCAACAAAGGGGATTTTTCACAGGTCAAACGAGACCTAAGACTTAATCTAAAAGAAATTATTAGATTAAATCTATTTGCATTAAAAAAAAATTGCATTAAAAAAACCGATCAAAAAAGGGCGAGCGAAGTAAGTGATCGAAAAACTTTCTTCTTTGTTCGTCCTATCTATAAGAGGAGAGCATATGAAAAATGTAACCTATTCTTTCGTTTTTTTAGCTCACTGGCCATTCGCTGGGAGTTTCGGGCTTAATACCGATATTTTAGCAACAAATCTAATAAATCTAACTGTAGTGGTTGGTGTATTGATTTTTTTTGGAAAGGGAGTGTGTGCGAGTTGTCTATTTCAAGAATAGATTGGATCTATCCGGCTGCACTTTAGAATATTTTTTAGTATTTTTTTGGATAAATAAGAAAAGGTGCACGATCTCGACGAATTACTTCTGAATAACTTCAGAAATCATATGGAAGAACCATAGCATTTCGCGACTCATTGGTAAATTTACTTTGATTCTCTATAGACCAATAATGTGAGACCATTAACACGGTTAAAGCTAAACTGCTTGAAGTCCGGGCAGAAAAGGGTACTCTTTCTACAACTACATTAGTTAGTCTCGAAATGCTTTAAACGGGAAATAGCTAGTGTGGAATTTATCTGATATAGAACACTCATATCGATAAAATAGTTTGAACTATTTACTAGAAGGGCACCCAGCCCTTTTTCCAATGCCGAATCGACGACCTATGTATAAAAAAAGAGAAATTTTTTGGATTTGAAGAAAAAATAAAAGGAATTCTATCAATTTTTATTTTTCATTTATTTAGTTTGTTTTTCTTAATGAAATTGAAATTATTAACTAACAGAGCAAACACAAATAAAGAAACAACTTTGCTGACCATGATAGATTTTTATCTAGTTGGAAGAGTCCTCTTAATATTCATCTAATCTTATATAAGTTTGGGTATATAGAAATACAAACAGAAAAGAGAGGATAGAGGATAGGCTCATTACATAAAAAAAAGATATGGAAATAGCCATAATACATAGCAAAAGAGAAAAAAAGGAGCGGGAGAGCCAAATGAATCGAAAGATTCATGTTTGGTTCGGGAAGAGATCATAAAAATTGTAAACTTAATAGCAAGATAATCTACTTTCATTAAAAGATTTATTAGATAATCGAAAACAGAGGATCTTAAGTACTATTCGAAATTCGGAAGAATTGCGTAGAGGGACCCTTGAACAACTCGAAAAAGCTCGGATTCGATTACAGAAAGTCGAACTAGAAGCAGATGAGTATCGAATGAATGGATACTCTGAAATAGAACGAGAAAAAGCAAATTTGATTAATGCTACTTCTATTAGTTTGGAACAATTAGAAAAGTC